CATTTTATTCATGAAATGGGTTGGATTGGTATTAGTCTGGATACGGCAAAATCATTCTATTAGATCGAATGTACTTATTCGATCTAATAAGTACCTCGTGTCAGAAGTGAGAAATTCTATGGCTCGAATCTTTAGTATTCTCTTATTTATTACCTGTGTCTACGATTTAGGCAGAATACCGTCACCCATCCTTACTAAGAAACTGAAAGAAACCTCAGAAACGAAAGAAAGGGGGGAAAGCGAGGAAGAAACAGATATAGAAATAGAAACAACTTTCGAAACGAAGGAGACTAAAGAGGAACAAGAGGGATCCACCGAAGAAGATCCTTCTCCTTCCCTTTTTTCGGAAGAAAAGGAGGATCAAGTTTATGAAACTTCTTATCCGGATGGGAATCAAGAAAATTCTACGTTAGAAATACTTCAAAATAAAGAAGAAAAAAACCTCTTCTGGTTTGAAAAACCTCTTGTGACTCTTCTTTTCGATTATAAACAAAGGAAGCGCCCTTTTCGATATATAAAAAATAATCGATTTGAAAACTCTGCTATAAAAACCGAAATGTCACAATATTTTTTTTACACATGCCGAAGTGATGGAAAACAACGAATATCTTTTACATATCCACCCAGTTTGTCAACTTTTTTGGAAATGATCCAAAGAAAGATGTTTTTATCTATAACAGAAAAAAAAAAACCTTCTGTGGAATTATATAATAATTGGATTGATACCAATAAACAAAAAGAAAACCATTTAAGCAATGAATTTCTAAATAGAATAGAAATTCTAGATCGAGGATTTCTTACTTTAGATGTACTCGAAAAAAGAATTAGATTGTACCTGTGTAATGAACAGACTCAAAAAGAATACTTGCCTAAAAAATATGACCCCTTCTTGAACGGACCTTATCGGGGAAAAATCAAATTTGATTTTTCCCCTTCAATTCTAAATAAAATTTCCACAAGAAATTCTATGGAAATTTTTTGTATAAATAAGATTCATGGTATCCTTCTTGCTACTGGTTATCAAGAATTTGAACAAAAAACAGCAATAGATATGCTTGATAGAAAATTATTATCAGCATCCAATTTCCATTGGAAAAAATTTTCTGTATTTCCAGAACCAGAACAAGGAAGAATCAATTCAAAATCAAAAGACCAAACAAAATTTTTACAACTTTTATTCAATATAGTTATAAAAGATCCCAACGATCAAATAACCCGAAAAAAATCTGTTGGACTAAAAGAAATCAATAAAAAAGTTCCTCGATGGTCATACAAATTAATCAGTGATTTAGAATACCAAGAGGATGAAGATGCGACGGGGTATAATGAGATTCGTTCAAGAAAAGCCAAACATGTAGTGATTTTTACTGATAATCAGCAAAACCCCAATACTTATAATAACGAAAGTAATAATCCTGATCAAGCAGACGAGATATCTTTGATACGTTATTCGCAACAATCAGATTTTCGTCGAAATATAATCAAAGGCTCCGTGCGCGCCAAAAGGCGGAAAACTCCTATTTTGGAACCGTTTCAAGCAAATGTACACTCCCCTCTTTTTTTGGACAGAATAGACAAAGTCTTTTTTTTTTCTTTTGATATCTTCGGTCTGGCGAAATTCATTTTTCGAAATTGGATGGGGAAAAACACAGAATTAAAAATTTCGGATTATGTAGAGGAAGAAAGAAAAGAAAAAGGGAAAAAGGAGGTGGACAAAAGAGAAGAGAAAGCGCGGATAGAAATAGCGGAATCCTGGGATAGTATTATCTTTGCTCAAGCAATAAGAGGTTTCTTATTATTAACCCAATCAATTCTTAGAAAATATATTATATTACCTTCATTGATAATAACTAAGAATGTTGGCCGTATGCTATTATTTCAATTTCCTGAATGGTCCGAGGATTTCAAAGATTGGAATAGAGAAATGTATGTTAAATGTACTTATAATGGTGTTCAATTATCCGAAACAGAATTTCCAAAAAACTGGTTAAAAGACGGCATTCAAATTAAAATCCTATTTCCTTTCTGTCTGAAACCCTGGCACGGGTCTAAGCCGGGATCCTCAGATAAAGATCCGATGAAAAACAAAGGGCAAAAAGCCGATTTTTGTTTTTTAACAATTTGGGGAATGGAAGCGAAACTTCCTTTTGGTTCTCCCCGAAAACGACCTTCTGTTTTTGAACCTCTTTTAAAAGAATTCCGAAAAAAAATTAGAAAATGGAAAAAGACTGGCTTTCTAGTTTTAAAAGAAAAAAAAAAAATCTTTCTAACATTTTCAAAAGAAACAAAAAAATGGGTTATCAAACGTGCTTTTTTTATAAAAAGAGTAATAAAAGAACTTTCAAAAAGAACTCGAATTCCATTATTTGGATTACAAGAAGTATATGAATCGATTGAAACTAAAAACGAAAAAGATTCGACAATCATTAATAATAATCGGCCAGTTGATGAATCCTCCATTCAAATTCAATCTACAACTACAGATTGGACAAATTATTCACTAATTGAAAAAAAAACAAAAAACCTGGCTAATAGAACAAGAACAATCAGAAATCAAATAGAAAAAATAAAAATTACAAAAGACAAGAAAAAGGAATCTCTAACTTCCGAAATAAATATTATTCCTAAGAAAAAAAATTATAATGCTAAAAGATTCGACCAAAATATTTGGCAAATATTAAAAAGAAGAAATACTCGATTAATCCGTAAATCGAATTCTTTTATTAAATTTTTCAGCGAAAGGGTCCGCGTGGATATCCTTCTATGTATTAGTAATATTCCCAGAATCAATACACAAATTTTTCTTGAATCAACAAAAAAAATTCTTAATAAATACATTTACAATAATGAAACAAATCAAGAAAGAATTGATAAAAAAAATCAAAATACAATTGACTTTATAAAGTCAATTTCAAATAAGAATTCAATTTTTTTTTGTGACTTATTCTCCTTGTCACAAGCATATATATTTTATAAAATATCCCAAACCCAAGTTATTAACTTGTATAAATTAAGATCCGTCCTTCAATATCAAGATAGAACATCTCTTTTTTTTAAGAATGAAATAAAAGATTATTTTGGAGTGGAGAGAATATTTCATTCCGAATTAAAACATAATAAACTTTTGAACTCTGGGCTGAATCAATGGAAAAACTGGTTAAGGGGTCATTATCAATACAATTTATCTCAAATTAGATGGTCTAGATTAGTACCACAAAAATGGCGAAATAGAGTGAATCCGCGTCGTATGGCTCAAAATAAAGATTTTAAAAGGGGGAGTTCTTATCAAAAAAAAAATGATTCTAAAGCGAATCCATTACCAAAGAAAAAAAAGAATTTTAAAAAACACTATAGATATGATTTTTTATCATATAAATTTATTAATTATGAAGATAAGAAGAATTCCTATATTTATGAATCGCCATTACAAGTAAATAATAACCAAGAGATTTCTTATAATTACAACACACATAAACGTAAATTTTTGACTATGCTGAAAAGTATCTTTATCAATAATTATCCAGGACAAGATAATATTACGGATACGGATTTTGAAAAAAATCCGAATAGAAAATATTTTGATTGGAGAATTCTCTATTTTTGTCTTAGAAATAAAGTCGATATTGAGGCCTGGGTCAATATTGACACCAACAGTAATAAAAATACTAAGGCTAGTAATTATCAAAAGGTTGATAAAACAGATAAAAAAGAATTTTTTTCTATCACGATTCATCAAGATCAAGAAATCAACCCATCCAATAAAAAAAGATTTGATTGGATGGGAATGAATGAAGAAATACTAAATCGTCCGATATCGAATCTGGAACTTTGGTTCTTCTCCGAATTTGTACTACTTTATAATGCATATAAAAAAAAACCCTGGGTCATACCGATCAAATTACTTCTTTTAAACTTTACTGAAAATGGCAATGTTAGTGAAAATATCAAGGGAGAACAAAAAGGAGATTTTTTCAAATCATCGAATGAAAAAAATTTGGAAAATAAAGAAAAAAAAGAAACCGCAGGTCAAGGGGATGTTAGGTTGGTTCTCTCAAACCAAGAAAAAGATATTGAAAAAGATTATACAAGATCAAAGATAATAAAACATAAAAAGAAAAAGAGTAATACAGAAATAGAACTAAATTTCTTACTAAAAAAGTATTTGTTTTTTCAATTGAGATGGGATGATTCTGTAAATCAAAGAATACTAAATAATATCAAGGTATATTGTCTTCTGCTTAGAGTGATAAATCCAAAAGAAATTACTATATCTTCTATTCAAGGAGGAGAAATGAGTTTAGATATAATGCTGACTCAGAAAAATTTATCTCTTGCAGAATTGATTAAAAAGGGGATTTTAATCATTGAACCGATTCGTCTATCTGTAAAAAATGATGGACAATTTCTTATGTATCAAACCATAAGTATTTCATCGATTCAGAAGAGTAAGCACCAAATTAATCAAAGATACGAAAAAAAAAAATATGTTGATAAAAAAAATTTTAAAAAATGCATTTCAAGGCATCGAAGAATAGCCGGAAATAGAGACATAAATCCTTATGATTTACTTATTCCTGAAAATATTTTATCGTCTAAACGTCGCAGAGAATTGAGAATTCGAATTTGTTTCAATTCAAAGAATAGGAATGGTATAACTAAAAATCCAGTATTTTGGAATGTGAATAACATAAAAAATTGCGATCAAGTTCTGGATGAACGCAAACATCGTGATAAAGATAAGTTAATTAAATTAAAATTCTTTCTTTGGCCCAATTACCGATTAGAGGACTTGGCTTGTATAAATCGCTATTGGTTTGATACCAATAACGGGAGCCGTTTCAGTATGATAAGGATCCGTATGTATCCACTATTTAAAATTGGATAATGTAATGGTATATTTTTCCTATATATCCTGTACTATATCTGTTATATGAAAGCAAACAGAAACAGATAAATGCATGCGTTGTCTTACATTCTATTCTGATACATGATACTAATTCAATGATGTATCAAAAGGACTCAACTGAATTTTATTATTTTGTGAATGCCACGATGAAATTGAAAATTGAGTCGATCGTTGATTGATTAGTTTTATTTAAAAAAATTAGAAGTCCCAAATGAAATTCTGTATACCAGATTAAAATGGTCAATATTATTATTATTACTGATTAGTAAAATTCATATCTTAAAAAAGGATAAGGGGAGGCAGATTTCGTTTTATGGTAAAAAATTCAGTCATCTCAGCTATTTCGCAAAAAGAGGGATCTGTTGAATTTCAAGTATTCAATTTCACCAATAAGATACGAAGACTTACTTCACATCTGGAATTGCACAGAAAAGACTACTTATCTCAGAGAGGTCTACGGAAAATTCTAGGAAAACGTCAAAGGCTGCTGGCTTATTTGTCAAAGAAAAATAAAGTACGTTATAAAGAATTAATCGGTCGGTTGGATATTCGGGAACTAAAAACTCATTAATTTGAAGAACTTTAATTATTTGATTTATTAAATCTTGAATTTTGATGAATTTCTTTTCGTTTTCAACAACTCATGGACAAATGAATCGGGGAAAAACTTATGAATGTACCAGTTAAAAGAAAGGACCTTATGATGGTAAATATGGGTCCTCACCACCCATCAATGCATGGTGTTCTTCGACTCATAATTACTCTAGATGGTGAGGATGTTATTGACTGTGAACCAATACTGGGCTATTTACACAGGGGAATGGAAAAAATTGCAGAAAACCGAACAATTATACAATATCTGCCTTATGTAACACGTTGGGATTATTTAGCTACTATGTTCACTGAAGCAATAACCGTAAATGCACCAGAGCGATTAGGAAATATTCAAGTACCTAAAAGAGCCAGCTATATTCGAGTAATCATGTTGGAGTTGAGTCGTATAGCTTCTCATTTATTATGGCTTGGTCCCTTTATGGCAGATATTGGTGCACAGACCCCTTTCTTCTATATTTTTCGAGAAAGAGAATTAATATATGATCTATTCGAAGCTGCCACCGGTATGAGAATGATGCATAATTATTTTCGTATCGGAGGGGTGGCTGCTGATCTACCTCATGGCTGGATAGATAAATGTTTTGATTTCTGTGATTATTTTTTAACAGGAGTTGCTGAATATCAAAAACTTATTACGCGAAATCCTATTTTTTTAGAGCGGGTGGAAGGGGTAGGCATTATTGACGGAGAGGAAGCAATAAATTGGGGTTTATCAGGACCAATGCTGCGAGCTTCCGGAATACAATGGGATCTTCGTAAAGTAGATCGTTATGAGTGTTACGACGAATTTGATTGGGAAGTCCAGTGGCAAAAAGAAGGAGATTCATTAGCTCGTTATTTAGTCCGAATCCGTGAAATGACGGAATCTGTAAAAATTATTCAACAGGCTCTAGAAGGAATTCCGGGAGGGCCTTATGAAAATTTAGAAATCCGATGCTTTGATAGAGCAAGGGATCCTGAATGGAATGATTTTGAATATCGATTCATTAGTAAAAAACCCTCTCCTACTTTTGAATTGTCGAAACAAGAACTTTATGTGAGAGTCGAAGCCCCAAAGGGAGAGTTAGGAATTTTTCTAATAGGGGATCAAAGCGTTTTTCCTTGGAGATGGAAAATCCGCCCGCCGGGTTTTATCAATTTGCAAATTCTTCCTCAGTTAGTTAAAAGAATGAAATTGGCTGATATTATGACGATACTAGGTAGTATAGATATCATTATGGGAGAAGTTGATCGTTAAAATGATAATTGATACAACAGAACTCAATTCTTTTTCAAAATTGGAATACTTAAAAGAAGCCTATGGGATCATAGGGATGCTTATCCCTATTTTGATTCTTGTATTCGGAATCACAATAGGTGTACTAGTAATTGTATGGTTAGAAAGAGAAATTTCCGCAGGGATACAACAACGTATTGGACCTGAATACGCCGGTCCTTTAGGAATTCTCCAAGCTCTAGCAGATGGGACAAAATTACTTTTCAAAGAAAATCTTCTTCCATCTAGAGGAGATACTCGTTTATTTAGTATCGGGCCATCCATAGCAGTCATATCAATTCTACTAAGTTATTCGGTAATTCCTTTTAGTTATCGCCTTATTCTAGCCGATCTCAATATTGGCGTTTTTTTATGGATCGCTATTTCAAGTATTGCTCCCATTGGACTTCTTATGTCCGGATATGGATCAAATAATAAATATTCCTTTTTAGGTGGTTTACGAGCCGCTGCTCAATCGATTAGTTATGAAATACCATTAACTCTATGTGTGTTATCAATCTCTCTACGTGCGACTCGTTAAGACATAAATCTTTCCCTATTTCCTTTCTTGTCTTTCTAGGAAATAAGTTGAATGAATTGAATATCTATCTGTTTTTTTGTTCGGCATTCGGATTGATGAACTAAATCAGAAGTTATATGAGTGAAAGAAAACAGCTTATCAATTTGCAGTAAAAAGATTGAGTCTCATTTCCTATGTACAAGGGTTAAGCAGAATAAAACATAAACAATAAAGACTATTTATCCCCCGATTCGTTGATTGCTCATCACGGCTTGAAGCGGGTTCAAAAAATCCACTGTATGGAATTTTTACTACCGTTTAGATGTATTAGCATATACCATAACAGGGGGTTGAACAAGAATAAGTGGATGGTTAGGAAAACCAAGGTACACAAAGGGTTAGTAATGGAGATTGTGTAAATGAGACATTTTTATTTTTACAAAACAAGGAAGACTAATGGGGCTTTAAGTTGGTAGAAATGATCAGGCAGTACTTCCCAGGATTCCGGCCCAGAGTATGTCCTATCCACCTATTAAAAAAATAACTAACCGAAACGAAATAATCCTTTTTTGAAATCCCCTTTGAGAAAAAAGAATAGAAATGAAAATATATATAGATTGAATTCTTATCAGAATTCATGAATTAATGTAATGTCGAATTCTTTTTCGTAATCGAAAACAACAGGTCGAAATAGCGCTACTGCAAAGAGTAAGAGTATTTTATTGAAGGATTAAGTTATTACTCAAAAAAGAAACATTTAATTTAAATTATTAAATTTAAGAAGGGATGAGATCAATTCAGAAGTACTTTTTTTAGTCTAACGGACAGAATTCCAGTGGTCTAATTGGGACCTTTTGATAGATTTTGACTCTATCTATCCTACAAACATAAACATATCAAAATAAATGGGTTCGGTCCTTAGATTTATTTGCGATTCTGAGGAGCCGTATGAGGTGAAAATCTCATGTACGGTTCTGTAATAGCGATGCAAATAGTGATGTTATCATCGACTATGATTATCTAACAGTTCAAGTACAGTTGATATAGTTGAGGCACAGTCAAAATATGGTTTTTGGGGTTGGAATTTGTGGCGTCAACCTATAGGGTTTTTCATTTTTCTAATTTCCTCCCTAGCAGAATGTGAGAGATTGCCTTTTGATTTACCAGAAGCGGAAGAAGAATTAGTAGCGGGTTATCAAACTGAATATTCAGGTATCAAGTTTGGTTTATTTTATGTTGCTTCCTATCTAAATCTACTAGTTTCTTCTTTTTTTGTAACCATTCTTTACTTGGGCGGCTGGAATTTTTCTATTCCCTATATAATCGCCCCCACACTTTTTGAGATAAATAAAATAGGCGGAGTTTTTGGAATGACAATTGGTATCTTTATTACATTAATGAAAACTTATTTGTTCTTGTTCATTCCTATCGCAACAAGATGGACTTTACCTAGATTGAGAATGGATCAATTATTAAATTTTGGATGGAAATTTCTTTTACCTATTTCTCTAGGGAATTTATTATTAACAACCTCTTTCCAACTTCTTTCATTGTAAATACACTATTCTAGAATTCGCAACTTGTTTCAAACAAGAGAAAGAAACAGATATAAAATTATTCATAGATATTCACGATATGTTCCCTATGGTAACCGGGTTCATGAATTATGGTCAACAAACAGTACGAGCCGCAAGATACATTGGTCAAAGTTTCATGATTACCTTATCCCACACAAATCATTTACCTGTAACTATCCAATATCCTTATGAAAAATTGATCACATCGGAGCGTTTCCGCGGCCGAATCCACTTTGAATTTGATAAATGCATTGCTTGCGAAGTATGTGTTCGTGTATGTCCTATAGATTTACCTGTTGTCGATTGGAAATTGGAAACAGATATTCGAAAGAAACGGTTGCTTAATTACAGTATTGATTTCGGAATCTGTATATTTTGTGGTAATTGTGTTGAGTATTGTCCAACAAACTGTTTATCAATGACTGAAGAATATGAACTTTCTACTTATGATCGTCATGAATTGAATTATAATCAAATTGCTTTGGGTCGTTTACCAATGCCAGTAATTGACGATTACACAATTCGAACCGTTTTGAATTCGCCTCAAATAAAAAATGGATAACTCCTTTGATTCAAGAATAATTTCCAATTACCAAGGCTCCGGTTTGAGGATGAGTTTTTTCTTTTTTTTTTTTTTCAATAAAATAACTACAATCCAAATCCCAACTATTCGTTAATTGGCGAGAATCCAGGCTTAATTTGGATTGAAAATCTAGTCATATTCCAAAAGAAATATAGAATATAGTTTTTCGAGCTGCCATTTCGGATATCGGATAAAGGGCGGGGTTATCTGAATAATTGTACCTGCAGCAATCCACACCCATTAGAATTTACTTCAATTAGGAAGAAAAATGGGGTAACTTAACTTTCTTTTTCCTGATCAAGTCAATAAGGTCATGAAACATTTCAATTTATTTATTTCTTATTTTACATAGAATGGATTTACCCGGACCAATACACGATTTTCTGTTAGTCTTTCTGGGATCGGGTCTTATATTAGGAGGTCTGGGGGTAGTATTACTTACTAATCCAATTTATTCTGCCTTTTCGTTGGGATTGGTTCTTGTTTGTATATCCTTATTTTATATTTCATCAAACTCCCATTTTGTAGCTGCTGCGCAGCTCCTTATTTACGTGGGAGCTATAAACATTTTAATCATATTTGCTGTAATGTTTATGAAGGGTTCCCAATATTCCGAAGATTTTCATCTTTGGAATATTGGGAATGGGGTTACTTCAATAGTTTGTACAAGTATTTTTGTTTCACTAATGACTACTATTTCAGATACGTCATGGTATGGGATTATTTGGACTAGAAGATCAAACCAGATTATAGAGCAAGATTTGATAAGTAATAGTCAACAAATTGGGATTCATTTATCAACCGATTTTTTTCTTCCGTTTGAGCTTATTTCAATAATTCTTTTAGTTGCTTTGATAGGTGCAATTGCTGTAGCTCGGCAGTAATAAATCGTTAAAACTCGTACTCAAAATCAAACTAACTTTGTTCTGTGTTATCATATCCATTTATTTCCGTTCAATTCTATTTAAATTAAGGGTTGTTCCTGGATACACTAGTCAATTGAATCGGTTAAATTAAATTGTTGTTCATATTGAAATGAATCAAGATTAATAAGGAGTCGGTCAATGATGCTCGAGCATGTACTTGTTTTGAGTGCCTATTTATTTTCTATCGGTATCTATGGATTGATCACGAGCCGAAATATGGTTAGAGCTCTTATGTGTCTTGAACTTATACTGAATGCAGTTAATCTAAATTTCATAACATTTTCTGATTTTTTTGATAGTCGCCAATTAATAGGAGACATTTTCTCCATTTTTGTTATAGCTATTGCAGCTGCTGAAGCAGCTATCGGACTGGCTATTGTTTCGTCAATTTATCGTAATAAAAAATCAATTCGTATCAATCAATCGAATTTGTTGAATAAGTAGTTGTAATAAATAATATTAATTCCGGAAATTCGAATATTCATCAATTTTTTGATTAGCATGTATAATACGTAATGTATGACTATGCTCATATTTGCGAAAACAGAAGAAATCAAAGTATCTTGGCCCCCTCTCATGAACCGATCCAGAAATAGATTAATTCAAAAATTCTGGTAAATCATTGATTCATCTGGTAACTATGATTCATTTACAAATCTACTAGATCGAAATTTTATGATGTTTAAAAATTTATAGATCAAATGTCACATTCAGTAAAGATTTATGATACATGTATAGGGTGTACTCAATGTGTTCGGGCTTGTCCTACAGATGTCTTAGAAATGATACCTTGGGATGGATGTAAAGCTAAACAAATCGCTTCTGCTCCAAGAACGGAAGACTGTGTCGGTTGTAAAAGATGCGAATCCGCTTGCCCAACAGATTTCTTGAGTGTGCGGGTTTATTTATGGCATGAAACAACTCGCAGCATGGGTCTAGCTTATTGATACATTCCAGAAAATCCTTTACAAATCTATTTTCTTTTTTTTTTTTTTACCGACAAAACCCTTGCTCAAAATAATATATTTTGCGCTTTTTTTTGAGTACGGGTTTTCTGGTCTAAGTGTATCTTGTCTTTACCACGAATTATTTTCCTTGGTTAACAATAATTGTAGTTTTGCCAATATTCGCGGGTTCCTTAATTTTCCTTCTCCCTTATAGGGGAAATAAGATAATTAGATGGTATACAATATGTATATGTATATTAGAACTTCTTCTGACGGCATACGTATTCGGTTATCATTTTCAATTGGACGATTCATTAGTCCAACTGGCGGAGGATTATAAATGGATAAATTTTTTTGATTTTTACTGGAGATTAGGAATAGACGGACTTTCTATAGGACCCATTTTACTGACGGGATTTATCACCACTTTAGCTACTTTAGCGGCTCGGCCAGTTACTCGAGATTCCCGTTTATTCTATTTCTTGATGTTAGCGATGTACAGCGGTCAAATAGGATCATTTTCTTCTCAAGACCTTTTACTTTTTTTTATCATGTGGGAATTAGAATTAATTCCTGTTTATCTACTTTTATCCATGTGGGGAGGAAAGAAACGCCTGTACGCGGCTACAAAATTTATTTTGTACACTGCCGGGGGTTCCATTTTTCTCTTAGTAGGCGTTTTGGGTATCGGTTTATATGGTTCCAATGAACCAACATTAAATTTTGAAACATCATTGAATCAATCGTATCCTGTAGCATTGGAAATAATATTCTATATTGTATTTCTTATTGCTTTTGCTGTCAAATCGCCGATTATACCCCTCCATACATGGTTACCAGACACTCATGGAGAAGCACATTACAGTACTTGTATGCTTCTAGCCGGAATCTTATTAAAAATGGGAGCGTATGGGTTGATTCGGATCAATATGGAATTATTACCTCGCGCTCATTCTATATTTTCTCCCTGGTTGCTGATAGTAGGTACAATACAAATAATTTATGCAGCTTTAACATCTTCAGGTCAACGTAATTTGAAAAAAAGAATAGCCTATTCTTCTGTATCTCATATGGGTTTCATAATTATAGGAATTGGCTCTCTAACCGATATGGGACTCAACGGAGCCATTTTCCAAATAATCTCTCATGGATTTATTGGCGCTGCTCTTTT